GAAAGGTTTAGTCGTACACTTGAACTTGAAAGATAGCCTAATAAGGCGAAAGAATGCTTGTATAATGATAATGGGTTTTTATAGATCTTTTTTGGTTGAAAGCACACATCAAAATGACATTGACATAAATTGACAAGGTAATCTTTCCATTTTTTCATCAGAAGAGGCGTATCTTTTGAGACCAAAATGGATTTTCCTTGATATCTAACATAATGTATGAAAGGATCCTTGAGCAAGCATAAGCTGTCCCGAAAATCCTTAGTAAAGACTTCTACAAAATATTCTATTTTTCCATAGAAATATATTCGCTCAAGAAAGAACTGAGAAAATGTTAATCGGAAATGAAAGGATTGATTACGAAGAAAAAAGAAAATGGACTCGTATTCATATACATGAGAATTATATAGGAACAAGAATAATTTTGGATTCTTTTTTGCAAAAATGGAAATAGATTTCTTTGGAATAATAAAACTGTTCCAATTCCAATACTCGTGAAGAAAGAGTCGTAATAAATGCAAAGAGGAGAGATCTTTCACCCAATAGCGAAAGATTTGAACCAATTTTTCTAGATGGATGGGGTAAGATATTAGTCCATCTGACACATAATTTAAATGTGGGAATTTGCCCTCTAAAAAAGGAAATATTGAATGAATTGATCGTAAATTATGAGATTTGATTATTTCTGACCCTTCTAAAGAGGATACTAATCGTAAGGAAAATGGAATTTCCACAATAACTGCAAACCCCTCCAATATCAGTTGAAAATAAAAATTTTTGTTATATCTAAAAAATGGATTTTGGTTAGAATCATTAACAGAAATAATCAAATGATTCTGTTGATACATTCGAGTAATTAAACGTTTTACAATTAGTAAACTATATTTATTGTCATAACCTACATTTTCTAACAAAATAGATCTATTTAAGTCACGATCATGAGCAAATGTATAAATATACTCCCGAAAGATAAGTGGGTATAGGAAGTCGTTTTTTCGAGATCTATCTATTTCTAAATTTCTTTGAGATTTCTCTATTTTCATTTTAAATTCAATTTAATTGAAGCAAAGATAGGGGGTTTATTGGGTTATTAAATGATACATAGTGCGATACCATAAAAACAAAATAGTAGAATATAAAAAGAATAGATACCTCGGAAATAGTTAAACTCATCAACGGACTCTCTATCCTCTCTTTTTTCCATCTAATTGGTTTATGTTCATTTCTAATTGGTTTATGTTCATTATAGGGTAATAGGGTGACTAGAAATCCTTTACTTTTTCAAGTCAATCACTCTTTTTTGATTTTGGAAAAAAAAATTTCTTTATCAATATACTCTTTCTTCTACACATTCAACTCCCCTTCATAGTGGAGAATAGCTAATAGTTAGGACTCATTAAAAAAATCGAAAATCCACTCAAGAAAAAACCTTTCCCGCATCAGGCACTAATCTATTTTTAACGTCTAATTAGATCGGAAAATCATTCAAATTAAGAACGGGAGCTCGTTGCTTTTTTATTTCCCTATAATTGGAACCGCGGAGCCCTATCCATTTATTAACTCGACCCAACCCCAACTTTGAATTCCTTTTTTTTTTTTTCAGAATTTTCTATTGATACGACATGCTGTTTTTTCCATTCATTCCTTTCAGGATCAGTCGTGGTCTTACAAATAATACCAACGGTATGGACGAATTCCTTTCTTCGTACAAATGTATAAAAGCTGTTAGCCGCACTTAAAAGCCGAGTACTCTACCATTGAGTTAGCAACCCCAATACAAATAAAATAATTAAGTTATGTAGATAGAATCGGAATCAAAAATCAAAATAAATCAAAGAGAATAAATAAAGAGATTGAATCGTACGACACAATCAAAACATTAAACTAACAAGAAATGAACACGAAATGAAATAGAAAAATTTCTAATCGATTCGGAACATAAAAAAAAAAAAAAATAAAGAACAGATCAGATAAGAATAGAAAAGATTCTCAAATAAAAAATATAGCAAATAAAAATATAGATAAAGTTAAATAAAGTCAAAATTTATAGATTATCTCTTGTCTCTTATGCTATTTATTCTTATATTTTATGCTATTTATTCTTAGCTATTTATTCTTATATTTAAAATATTTTTAAATTAATATATTTTAAAAATTAATATATTTAAAATTGAAAACAATTAAAAAAATGGAAATATTTATTTTTATACATTTTTCTAATAGAACAATACATTTCCATTTTTTTTTTCCAATCAAAAAAAAAAAAAAAGATTTTTGTATCACAACAAATCCAATAAACCTATCATTTCATTTGAATGAAGAAAAAAAACCAAACCGTTGGAATAGATATAAAGAAATCTACAGATAAGATCTAATTACCCAGATCGGATTATATTTATTTGATACACTGTTGTCAATATGAATGTAAATGTGTTAATAAAAAAATACACAATGAAGAAAACAAAAGAATTAATTCAAATTAACTCCATATTTTATTGATATTTTATTGTGATATATTATCATATAAATATTTTTTGATTTCCAATACTAATATTAGCAAACCAATAAGATAAGACTAAGAAATAAGTAGTTCTCTTTGAATCTTCATCTTCAAGTGACTCGATAGGACCGAGTCGTCAATCCCACACGTCTTCAAGTACCAAGGACTCATAAAAAATCATTAAAAAGATTTAATTTAAAAATAGCCTATCCGATATCAATATCATTATTTGAATAACGTTTTACAGTAAGGACTCTGTTTTATCATCATAAAAGAGATAAATCCCATATTCAAATTCAGATTAAACCATCAATGATTTTAAATAAAACAAATAGATAGGTCGAAAAAGAAATTGGATTTTTTTTTATTGGAATGGTGAATAAAAAAGACTGATGTAAGGGAAGATTTTAGTCGGTATTGTTTCATACTGATTGATAAAATTAGAATAGAAAGCTTGGGGGGTCCCCCTTCTCTATCAGATAGAATAAACAATTATCACTGGAATTAATTATAGATATTCTATGTTAATATTTAGCATTAAGTAAGGGATGACCTAATTTTTTTTTTTTTCTATTCCAAAAATGGAAACAAGGCTGTCAATGAAATAGAATGATAAAAAAATACATACATATAATATAAGCATTTCTTCGTTTTTTGAGTAGTTTATTTGACTTGATTTGAGTCTTTCTGAAAGTTTTCCTCAACATAAAGTGATCTTAAAGTGAAAGTGAATTGGATATATGAATCAACCTCGTCTCAATTGTTAGATAAATTTCGAATTATTCATTAAAGTCAAAGACAAAATCTCTGAAATGAAGTTAGTTAAAAAAAAAAAAAATAAATGTGTAACATATGTATTTTCTTTGTTTGTTAATGAGATTCGAACAGACATTGAAAATGATCATGGGATGTGTGATAATGAATGATAAATCAAATAAAGAATGATCCCATCTTATTGGATGCTAGACTCTCTTTTTATAGGTACAAAGTCAAAGAGGTACAGATGAATTCATTGTTTCCTTTTTTTTTTTCACCCTAAGCCGGCCCGAGGATAAAGATATAATGAAAAACCGTCTGACTTTTTTTGAATTCAAACTCTTTGGATCTATGTTTCCATGTTTCCTGAAAAAAAAACCAGATTTAATTGCATCTGCATATTATTTGAACACGATAATATTTGTGAAAAAAGATATGATTTTGAGAAAAGGCATTCAAAATAAGAAACAAGAATTGCATTTATTATACTTTTAATTTTAACTAAAAATAGGAGGTAGAAGGTTGTTCAAAAAAACAATCTTTATTTTTATATATAGAATTTTGATATAGAGAATAAATATGCTCTGGGACGGAAGGATTCGAACCTCCGAATGGCGGGACCAAAACCCGTTGCCTTACCGCTTGGCCACGCCCCATTTCTATTTTGATTCAACACTAATCAAACTAATATTGGTATTGGTTCTTTGTCAATTCCCGTCCCAAAAAATATCTATGAAATGGATTAGCTTGTTGTTTGCATTTTGATATGTGTAGATATAGAATTAAACTGAATTTATTGATCATAATATAGAATTCCATTAAGATATTGTATGAAAATATGATTTCTTTTATTCTTTTTTTAGCTAATAATTGAAGGATTTTTGATTGGCTGAGTTTAAAGTTTTTTATCTACCTTAACTCTATTTTATATCAATTTATATTATTTTTTATATCAATTATCAATGTCATATTAATAACTCAGTCAAAATACAATTATCTTCAAGAACAAAATGTTTGTTATGCTTAATATTTTTAATTTGATTTGTATCTGTCTTAATTTTGCCCTTTATTCAAGCAGTTTTTTCTTCACAAAATTGCCTGAAGCCTACGCTTTTTTGAATCCAATCGTAGATGTTATGCCAGTAATCCCTGTGTTCTTTTTTCTATTAGCCTTTGTTTGGCAAGCTGCTGTAAGTTTTCGATGAGATTTTTAATACTGTCCTAGAATAATTCTTGATTTATTCAAGAGGAAAAATTATAATAATTGATAAGATCAGATAAGTCTTATAGTATAGGCCCTTAATTCAAACATTGAAGTTATTGTATAGACGTGAAAAATCTAGATTACCTACCTCATCTCCTCATTCTGAACTTTTTTCCATTCTATTATTCTATTAAAAGAAACCTATTAGATTAGAGCCCACCGAAATATCTAATTTTCGGTATGAAAGAAAATTTTTAGCAACGAAAGACTCAACTCTTATTACAAATGAATTTAGAAAAATTCTTTTCTATTTTTCTATTTCGAGAAATTTATATAAACCACTTCATTTCTTGGTGTCAAAATATGATATGTGGTATAAAAATAGAGAATCTATTTTCTTTTTTTCCAAACAAAAAAAGATCTTGGAGATTGTCTAATGCTTACTCTCAAACTCTTTGTTTACACAGTAGTAATATTCTTTGTTTCTCTTTTCATCTTTGGATTTTTATCTAATGATCCAGGGCGTAATCCTGGACGTGAAGA